GATAGGATGAGATAGAAAGACAGATAAGAGGTTCCATACTCTTAAGATTATAATTAGTCCCCTTATTCTGAATTCATTATTAATCTAATCTCCCCAAGTAGGATTCGAACCTACGACCAATCGGTTAACAGCCGACCGCTCTACCACTGAGCTATTGAGGAACAACGGTAAATTTGATCTCATAGAGTTAAATTTTTTTATAAACCTATGATAACTTTTGCTATCTTTAATTATATTTCATCTTCTAATATTATAATATTACTATATTACTTTTGGTTCACTGACATAACAGAATAAATTTGAAATATATTTAATATATAGATATATTATAGATATATTTCAAATTTTTAAAAATATCACCTACCATCATATATAATCCAGTTTCTGGATTACAAAATTTAAAATCTTATAATAAATAAGGAGATAAAACATGATTTCTTTTATAAATATAATAAATTCGGTCGTTGTGACCGGATTATTTTATGGATTTCTGACCGGATTTTCTGTAGGGCCCTCTTATCTCTTCCTTCTCAAAGCTCAGATTGAAACCAACAACATTAAGAAGGTAGCAGCAATTACTACTTTTATTATGGGACAGCTCTTAATGTTCATATCGATCTATTATACGCCTCTGCATCTAGCATTGGATAGACCTCATATAATAACTTTCCTCATTATACCATATTTTCTTTTTCATAGTTTAAAACATTTAAAATTTTTTAATTTTGGATCTTTTTTTAAGTTTCTATTTACTACAAATTCAATGCGTAATTTCAGCATCATATGTGTATTCATTGATAATTTTATTTTTCAACTATTAAACCATTTTATTTTTACAAGTCCTACGTTATCTAGATTAGTCAACATTTATATATTTCAATGCAATAACAAGATTTTATTTATAACAAGTGGTTTTGCTGGTTGGTTAATAGGGCAAATTTTATTCGTAAAATGGCTTGGATTGGTATTAATATGGATAAGGCAAAATCATTCTATTAGAGTTTGGATAAGTAAAAATAATTTTAAAAATAATTTTATTAGTTCTATTAGTAAGTACATTCAATATAATAAGTACCGTGTATTAGAATTAAAAAAAAAGATCTATCATATTCTCATATTTATTCTATTTCTCTGGTATTCCACCAGAATGCCGGCACCCACTTTTAGGCCTAGATTGAAATCACACCCGAAATCAAGACAACAACTGAAGGACGAGAAGAAAGCGAGGGACGCAAAGATAGAAGTAGAGGAAATAATACAGGAGGAAGAGAAGAAACAACGTGAGCTTGCGAAGGCGTATAAAATAGAAGATACAAAAGAGGAAAAAAAAAAGAAAGAAATAAAAAAGAAAGAAGAAAAGGAAAGAAAAAAGAAAAAAGAAGAGGAAAGAAAAAAGAAAGAAGAAGAGAAAATACTAAAATTAGAACAAGCAGCAGAAAAAGAAATTAGAATATACGGGTACGAAAAGAAGAAGTGTGAAATTGAAGCTTATAAGATTAAGAGTACTAATCAGGTTCCTTCCCTTGAAAAACTCTTTGAAAATATTATCTTTGAAAATATTATATTAATAGATTATATTGAAGGGGAAGTGTGTCCTCTTTTTGATTGGAATCTACCGAGTCGACCACTTCGCTACATAGCTAATAAGACTCAGAAGGTTGGACAAAATTCGTTTGTCAGAAATGAAATGTCGCAATTTTTTTTTAACATATGTAAAAGTGATGGAAAAGAAAGAATCACTTTTACATATCCCGTAAGTTTATCTTTTCTATTTAAATCTACAAGACCGAAAGGATTTGATTGGTGGTATACCAACAAAGAAAAAGAGGAAAGTTTAAACAATGAGTTTACAAATAGAATTGAAGCTCTAGATAAAGAATTTATTTCTTTGAATATACCCGAAAGTTTGAATATATACGAAACAAGGACTCGGTTGTGTATTGACGATGATACAAAAGAATACCCATCAAAGATATATGATCCTTTTGACAGAAACACAGATCTGGAAAAAATTATGAATGATCTAGAAAAAGAATCCGACAGTAAAGAATTTATACCTAATAAGATTTCGGTTGTAGGTGATGAATCACCTGATAAAAGCGAACCTGTTGCTATAGAAAAAGATATAAGAAACATAAAAAGACTATTAGAAGAAAATCTAGAAAATTACAATGATAGGGGATTTATAGAAAAAGAAATGGAAGTATATATAAAAATGCATAAAGAAGTCCCGCGGTGGGAATATAAATTAGCTACCGAAGCACCACAACCTAGAATTTACTCAGATAATATTTATGTAAGAAGGAATAAAGTTATAACAATTCATACCGTTATACGTTCAGCCCAAGAACAAGACAATAAAGGATATAAACAACTTGGACCTATAGAGTTGGTACCTTTAACACGCTATCCAAAAGAACCAGATTTTCTTCGAAATATAATCAAGGGTTCTATGCAAACTCTAAGGCGTAAAAAGTTAATTGTTGACTTATTTCAAATATATCCGCATTCCCCTATCTTTTTGGACAGAGTATACAAAAACCCCTTTTTTTCTTTTCTTTTTTCTTTTGATATCTCTAAATTGATTAAATCAATTTTTGGAAACTGGGTGAGTAAGGAGGAAAGAGTCAAATTTGTAAAGTATACTAAGGAAGAAGAAAGCAAAGAAGAGAAAAAAGAAAGAGAAAGAGAAGAGAAAAAAGAAAGAGAAAGAGAAGAGAAAAAAGAAAGAGAAGAAATAAGAGAGAAGGCGGCACTATATGTAGCATCATCCTGGGAGAACATTCTATATGGGCAATTAATGAGAAGTCTTTTATTATTAATTCAATCTTTTTTAAGAAGATTTATTATATTACCTCCATTAATAATTACAAAAAATGTTATACGTATATTTCTATTACAATCTCCTGAATGGTCTGAGGATTTCTTGGAATGGAAGAAAGAAATGCATGTTATATGTACTTATAATGGTATTCCATTATCCGAAACAAAACTTCCTAAAAATTGGTCGGTCGATGGTATTCAAATAAAAATTATTTATCCTTTTTATTTGAAACCTTGGCACAAGAAGAATAAGAAAGGTCTACTTGAAAGAAAAAAAGTTGATTTTTGTTTTTTAACAGTTTTTGGAAATGAAACTGAAATTCCTTTTGGTCCGCCTCGAATAAAAAAATTTTCCTTTTTTAAACCCGTTTTTAAAGAATTAAAAAAAAAAATTGGAAAATTAAAGAACAAAAAACTTTCATTTGAATCGATAAAACTTAAAAAAGAAAAAGATTTTCAGATAATTAAGGAAACGTTGAGTAAAATGCCATCTACGACGGGTTGGACAAGTCCTTCTTTATCGATAGAAAAAAAAGCAAAGGATCTGATCGATCAAACAAATAAACTTATGAATCAAATAGACGAAATTGCTTTGAATTACGATAAAAAAGTACTTAAAAGAAAATATAATTTTATTTTAGATATAATTAAGATGAAGATAAATGATAATAAAACAAAATATAATGCTAAATTGAAAACATTAAAAAGAATAAATACCCGAATAATTAGTAAATTACCTTTTTTTTTAGAATTTTTCATTGAATATATATATCAAGATATATTTTTATCTAGGATATTTTTATCTATAATTAAAATTATGAAAAATAATACAGAACTTTTTTTAAAATTAATAAAAATAATTACCTATAAATCCCAGCAAGAAATAATAAAAAAGAAAAAGAAAGATAAAATTCCATTTTATTCAAAATTACTTAAAAATATTAGTGATAGTAAAAAAAATTTGCATACTTTTTATGATTTATCTTATGTTTCACACGCATATGTGTTTTACAAATTATCACAAATACAAAAAAGTAATTGGTTAAGATATTTTATTAGCCAAATACCCCCTTTAGAAAAAAAGAATTCTTTTGAAACTCGAGGAGTGATTAATTCAAAATTAGGGGATAATAAACTTTCAAATTTTAAAATGAAGCAATGGAAAACTTGGTTAAGAAGTAATTATCAATACAATTTATCTAAGGTAAAATGGTCCGTATTAATTGGAATTTTAAATAAAAGATATTCATATAAAAATAAAAAAGGTCGATTAATTAATTCCAAAAAGCAAAAAGAATTTGAAGTATATTCATTAGATAATAAAAATAATCAAAAAGAAAATTTAGAAAAACAATATAGATATGATCTTTTATCATATAACTTTCTCAATTATGAAAAGAAAGCAGAATGCTTTCTTTCTACATCTTCTTTTTCAGTAAATAAAAACGAAGAAATTTCCACGTATAAAAAGACTTTTGATATGTCGAGAAACATCCTCATTAATGATGATCTAAAAAATATTATAAAAAAAAAGATAAAAAGTTTATATAAGCGAAGAACATTAAATAGAAAATATTTAAATTTGAAACCACTTATCGATTATGCTATCGATTATGTTAACGATTTTTATCGTAGATCAAAAGTTGATAAAGATCTTTTTTTTTTATTTGATAGTCAAGAAAATGATGATAGTCAAGAAAATAATGATAGTCAAGAAAATAATGATAGTCAAGAAAATAATGATAGTCAAGAAAATAATGATAGTCAAGAAAATAATGATAGTCAAATTTTTATGAGTAAAGAATTTATAAAGTATCCAAATCTGAAATATTGCTTTTTCCCACAATTAGGATTACTGTATAATGCATATAAAAGTAAACCTTGGTTTATATCAACTAAATTACTTCTTTTAGATACATCTATGATAATTGAAAACAAAAAAGAAAATAAAAAAGAAGAAGCGGAAAAGAAAAATCTGGGTCTGGAAGAGAGAGTTTGGGTCGAATTTAAAAATCTGATTAAAAGTGTTATGGATTTGAGAGTGATGAAAACAGACAAAGATGGAAAGTTAAATCATATTTTTTATATGGCGCCTAAAAAGACAATAGAAGAAATAAAAAATAAAGAAGAAGCGGAAAAAAAAAATAAAGAAGAAGGGAAAAAATAAGGGAAATTTCTTTGGTGCACTACATAGATCCAAAATTAGAATTTATAGAAGAAGAATTTCAAATACAACTGGACGGATTAGAATTAGAAATGAAAGAATTAAAAAAAAAAAATAAAAAAGATATTGTAAACGTTGTTGAAATAAATCCAAATGCGCTTAAAAGAAATGTCATAACATTAAAATGGACAAGTAAAAAACAACGGGCGGAGAAAATAAAAAAGAAAGAAGAAGAGGAAAGAATAAATAAAGAAAAAGAAAAAAAAGCGAAAGAAGACGAAGAAATAAAAAAGAAAAAAGAAGAGGAAAAAAAAGCGAAAGAAGAAGAGAAAAGACTAAAGAAAATGAGCGCGGAAGAAAGAGCTAAAGTGGAGGAAATGCGCGCGGCAGAAAAAGCGATAGAAGAGGAAAAAAAGCGGAAAAAGCAAAAGGAAGAGGAAGATAAAAATAGAAAACCATACGAAAACCGGCTAAACGAAGAATTTTGTACAATTTTTGTAGAATCTCCAATTTTGCAATTTAAATTGAGGGACTTTGATACAATTAAAAAAATAATAAATTATATTAATGTAGTTAATGTATTGTTTAGATTTATGGATGAAGAAAAAACAACAGATAGCAATACAGAAGATAGCAATACAGATAAAATTAGAAATATTTTTTTCTCCTCAATTAACAGGAAAGAAATAGGTATAGATATAATGCTATTAACGAAACGTGATGGTGATTTAGTTATGGACGATTTTAAAGACTTCGGACTTCTAATTATAGAACCTATTCTTTTGTCTAGCATACAAAATGGACAATATCTTATGTATCAAACCGTAGGTGTTTCGTTGATTCATAAGGGTCAAGATAAAATTAAAAAAATATGCCAAAAAGATCAAAGATTTGTTTCTACAAATTATTATCTTGTTCAAAGACTTGTGGATCCAGAATCTATTTCAACATATCAAAAAACTATAGATCAAGAATCTATTTCAACACATCAAAAAATAAAAGAAAATAAAAGTAGTTTTAATTTATTTGTTCCTGAAAATATTTTATCATTTAGAAGTCGTAGAAAAATGAGAATTCTGATTTGTTTAAATTCAAAGCATAGAAAGAATATAGATAAAAATCCAATATTTTATAACAAAACGGACATAAAAAACGATAAACAAGTTTCACCTGATAATAAGCATATTGACAGAGAAAAAAATCAATTAAGAAAATTAAAACTTTTTCTTTGGCCTAATTATCGATTAGAAGATTTGGCTTGTATGAATCGTTATTGGTTTTATACAAATAATGGCAGTCGTTTCAATATGTTACGGCTACAACTATATCCACAATTTAAAATTTCTAGCTAATACACTTTTATATTATATATCCTATACCTATCTATTTTATATAATTGATTTATATAATCAATAGACGGGTATAGGGAGTATATGAAAATAAACAAATATATATCACATGTTTTATCTAAAATTTATTAATATTTAAAATTTAAATTAGGTCTCTAAATAAATCAACTGAATCTTCAATTTTAATTTAATATTTAATTTATGTTTAAATTAAATATTTTGTATATCTATATAAATCTCATTAAAATTTTAATTAATTGAGTTTAATTCAAAAGTTGCTAATATTATTACTAATTGATAAAATATATTTATGTAAAAAATCTAAAAATAAAGGGGGTTTATGGAAAAAAATTCATTTATTTCGGTTATTTCTAAAAAAGGAAACAATAAAAATAGTGGGTTTACTGAATTTCAAGTATTCAGTTTCACAACCAAGATAAATAAACTTACTTCGCATTTGAAATTACACAAAAAAGATTTTTCATCCCGGAGGGGTTTGCAAAAAATTTTGGGAAAACGTCAACGGCTGCTAGCCTATTTGTCAAAAAAAAATAGAGAATGCTATAAAAAATTAATTGATGAATTGAATATTAGAGAGAAAAAAATTCTTTAATTTAAGGCATAATACTAGTTATTAGTTTAATTATTTTATTGAATGTGATTACTAATATTAATTCATGATCCGGCATGTACAGAATGATTTGAGAAAACTTTATGATTGCACCAATAAAAAGAAAAAACCTCATTAGGTGTGATCTTTTTATATTTATTGTTACTTTTTATAATTGTGAAACAACATCGGGTTATTTACAATTTACATATGAGGGTTGGAAGAAATTTAGTAAAATTGAAGAATTTTACAATCTGGTGTAAGATTGGAAATTATAAATGTATAAAATTTTTTTATTTACGTCGAAGATTGAGAATAGATGGACAACCCTTGACTAGCGGGATTCATTATTATTTTACTTTCTTTAGTAATTTTGCCCAGTTACTTGAGATTCTCCATTATTTAATTTCCTGATGTTAGCACAGTCTTATTTTATTCTCTAGGCCTTTTATCTTTTTCCCTCGTGGGGGGGTGTCCATATATTTATATCTATGTGAGAAGGGAAAACCATCTGTATTCCGCTATAAAAATTTATTTTCTATAATTCTGTTTAT